GCCAAAGTTATGGAAAAAAAAGAATATCTTTTACGTTTCCGCCCAGTTTATCAACCTTTTGGAAAATGATACAAAGAAAGACTTCCTTGTCCATAATAGAAAAACTCTCTTCTGATGAACTGTACAATCATTGGGTTTCTACCAACAAACAAAAAAGTAACAATCTAAACAATGAGTTCATAAATAGAATTAAGGCTCTAGACAAAGAATTTCTTTCTTCGGATATGTTCGAAAAAGGAATTAGGTTGTGTAACGATGAGACTAAAAAAGAATACTTGCCCAAAATATATGATCCTTTCTTGAATGGGACACATCGTAGAACAATCAAAAAAAAGTTTTCACCTTTAATCATAAATGAAACTTCGATAGAAAATTTCATAGGAACAAATAAACTTCATACTCTCTTTCTTACTGATACGGATTACCGAGAATTTGAACATAAAATAAATATATTTACTAAAAAACCATTATCAACAGAAATTGGTCATTTCTTGACTTTAATCAGTGAACTAAATAGAGAATCAAAATCGAATTTCAATTTTAAAGGACCTTCTTTATTTTCCGAAAAAGAACAAAAAAGAATGGATTCAGAAAATGAAACAAAATTTTTAAAATTTTTATTCAATGCAATTATAAGTGATCTTCTTAATCAAAAAAAAAAAAAAAAATCTATTGGAATAAAAGAAATTAATAAAAAGGTCCCTCGATGGTCATACAAATTAATCAACGAATTAGAACAACAGGAAGGAGAAAGTGAAGAAGAAGTACCAATAGATCATCAGATTCGTTCAAGAAAAGCCAGACGTGTAGTGATTTTTACTGATAACCGGCGAAATACTGATACTAATAATACTGATACTAATAATCCTGATCAAACAGACGAAGTGGCTTTGATACGCTATTCGCAACAATCGGATTTTCGTCGAGACATAATCAAAGGTTCTATGCGAGCCCAAAGACGTAAAACAATTATTGGAGAACTCTTTCAAGCAAATATGCATTCCCCGCTTTTTTTGGATAGAATAGACAAATCACACCCCTTTTCTTTTGATATCTCCGGACTGATGAAACTCAGTTTTCGAAATTGGATATGGATAGTAAAAGGAGCCAAATTCAAAATTTCAGATTCTAAAGAAGAAGAGATAAAAAAGGGGGAGAAAAGGGAGAAAGACAAGAAAGAAGAGAACAAAAGAAAGGAGAAAGCGCGGATAGAAATAGCAGAAGCCTGGGATACCATTCCATTTGCTCAAGTAATAAGAGGTTCCATGTTAATAATTCAATCGACTCTTAGAAAATATATTCTATTACCTTCATTAATAATAGCGAAAAATATTATCCGTATCCTATTTTTTCAATTTCCTGAGTGGTCTGAGGATTTTAAGGAATGGAATAGAGAAATGCATGTTAAATGTACCTATAATGGTGTTCAATTATCAGAAACAGAATTTCCGAAAAATTGGTTAATAGACGGCATTCAGATAAAGATTCTATTTCCTTTCTGTCTGAAACCTTGGCACAGATCTAAGCCACAGTCCTCTCATATAGATCGAATGAAAAAGAAAGGACAAAAAAATGATTTTTGTTTTTTAACAGTTTGGGGAATGGAAGCTGAACTTCCTTTTGGTTCTCCCCGAAAACGGCCTTCCTTTTTTGAACCGATTTTTAAGAAACGCGAAAAAAAAATTGGAAAATTTAAAAAGAAGTATTTTCTAGTTATAAAAGTTTTAAAAGAAAGAACAAAATTATTTCTAAATATCTCAAAAAAAACAAAAAAATGGATTATCAAAGGTATTCTATTATTTAATAAAATAATAAAGGAACTCTCAAAAGTAAATCCAATTCTATTATTTAGATTGAGAGAAGTAGATAAATTAAGCGAAACTCAAAAAGAAAAAGATTCTATAACCCACAATCAGATAATTGATGAATCTTTTAGTCGAACTCGATTTACAGATTGGACGAATTATTTACTGACAGAAAAAAAAATGAAGGATCTAACTGATAGAACAAGCACAATCCGAAATCAAATAGAAAGAATTACAAAAGAGAAAAAAAAAGTGACTCCGGGAATAAATGTTAGTCCTAATAAAACAAGTTATAATGCTAAAAGATTCGAATCACCAAAAAATATTTGGCAAATATTAAAAAGAAGAAATGCTCGATTAATCCGCAAATTACATTATTTTTTTAAATTTTTCACTGAAAGGATATACATAGATATCCTTCTATCTATCATTAATATTCCCAGAATTAATATACAACTTTTTCTTGAATTAACAAAAAAAATTATTGATAAATCCATTTACAATAATAAAACAAATCAAGAAAGAATTAATAAAACAAATCAAAATACAATTCACTTTATTTCAACTATAAACAAGTCACTTTATAATATTAGTAATAAGAATTCACATAATTTTTGTGACTTATACTTCTTGTCACAAGCATATGTATTTTACAAATTATCCCAAACCCAAGTTCTTAACTTGTATAAGTTAAG